GAGAAATATATGAATCAAGTGAAACTAAAAAAGAAAAGGATTCTATAATCAGCAATCAGATAATTAATGAATCAGTTAGTCAAATTCGATCTACAGGTTGGACAAATTATTCAGAGGCGGAAGAAGAAATGCAAAATAGGATTGATAGAAGAAGCACAATCAGAAATCAAATAGAAATAATGAAAAAAGAGAAAAAAAAAGAAAGGCCAGGAATAAAAAAAAATAAAAATAATAATGGAGAATCACCGACAAAAATTGGGAAAATATTTAAAAGAAAAAATATTCAATTAATAGTTAAATTTTTCATTGAAAAAATATACATAGATATCTTTCTATGTATCATTAATATGCGCAGAATCGCTCTACAACTTTTTATCGCATCAACAAAAAAAATTCTTGATAAATACATTTACAATAACGAAACAAATCAAGAAAGCATTAATAAAACAAAACAAAATAAAGTCAATTTTATTTTGCCTATGACTATAAAAAGGGCTTTTGATAATCTTAGAAATAGTAAGGGGAAGCCCCATATTGACTTATCTTACTTGTCACAAAACTATGTATTTTTTAAATTATCACAAAGCCAAGTTATTAACTTCAATAAGTTAAGATCTATTCTTCAATATAATCGACCGTCTTTTTTTCTTAAGACTGAAATAAAGGATTTTTTTGGAAGACAAGGAATATTTCATTCCGAATTAAGACATAAGAAACTTCCAAATTATGGAATGAATCCATGGAAAAACTGGTTAAGAGGTGATTATCAATACGATTTATCTCAGATTACATGGTCTAGATTAGTCCCACAAAAATGGAGAAATGGAATCAATCAATCCCATACGTCTGAAAATAAAGATTTAAACAAATGGTATTCCTATGAAAAAGACCAATTAGTTGATTACAAAAAAAAACAAAATTCGAAAGTATATTTATTTTCAAATAAAGAGGAGAATTTTCAAAAAAACTATAGATATGATCTTTTATCATATAAATATATTCATTCTGAAACTAAGAAGAACTCCTATATTTATAGATCATCATTAGAAACAAATAAGAACCAAGAAAATTCCACCAGAAATAAAGAAAAATTTTTTAACATACTCAAGAATATTCCTATCAATAATTATCTAGGAAAAAGTTATAGTTATATTAGATATATGGAAAAAAATCCAGATAGAAAATATTTGGTTTGTAAAATAAAAAAAAATATTAAGGCTAAACCTAAACCTAATAAGGACCAAAAAATTGATAAAATTCATAATGATGGTCTTTTTTATCTTCCGATTCATTCAAATTCCGAAATCAATTACAAATACAAAAGGGTCTTTTACAAATACAAAAGGGTCTTTTTTGATTGGATGGTAATGTTTTTTGATTGGATGGGAATGAATGAAAAAATCTTAATGTTAAATCGATTCACATCGACTCCGAAAGTTGTTTTCTTTCCAGAGTTTGTGATACTTTATGATAAATATAAAAAGAAACCTTGGTTTATCCCAAGCAAATTACTTCTTTTTAATTTGAATATAAATCCAAATTTTAGTGAAAATAAAAATATCAATGTAAAGGAAGAAGAGGATGAGGATGTAAAGGAAGAAGAGGATGAGTATTTTTTTGGAAAGCAAGTTGGAAAGCAAGAAAACGATGAGGATTTTTTAAATTTTAGCCCATCAAATTCAAAACAATATTTTAAATTAAAGAATCAAAACAATATTGAAGAATCTTTTTTACAACCGATCCGAAAACTAAGAATCGTCCTTAAAGGAGATTTTCCCTTGCAATTACAATGGAATGGACGTGTGAATAAATTGAATCAAAAAATGATAGATAATATCCCGGCATACGGTCTCCTGCTTAACCTGATAAAAGTAAGAAAAATTGTTCTATCCAATATTAAAAGGAAAGAAATGAATCTGGATATAATGATTGAGCGTTTGGATCTTACAGAATTAATCAAAAATAGAATATTAATTATGGAACGTACCCGTCTATCTGTAAAAAATGACGGACAGTTTTTTATGTATCAAATCATAGGTATTTCATTGGTTCATAAAAATAAGCATCAAAGTAATCAAAGATACCGAAAACCAAAAAATGTTACTAAGAATAATTTTGATGAATCCATTCCAAGACATAAAAGAAAAACTCTAAATAGAGACAAAAAGATTTATGATTTGCTTGTTCCTGAAAAAATTTTATCGTCTAGACGTCGTAGAGAATTGAGAATTCTAATTTCTTTCAATTTGAATTTAACGACTAGGAATGGTGTGCATAGAAATACAGTATTTTGCAAGGAAAACAAGATAAAAAACTGGAGTCAATTTTTGGATGAAAGTAAACATTTTGACAGAAAAAAAAATGAATTAATGAAATTAAAGTTCTTTTTTTGGCCTAATTATCGATTAGAAGATTTAGCTTGTATGAATCGCTATTGGTTTGATACCAATAATGGGAGCCGCTTGAGTATGTTAAGGATATATATGTATCCATGATTTAAAATTTTGAGTTTCCTATATATTATCTTGTTCTATCAATCATATTTTTCATTTTTTCTTCTGTCCGGCATCTGTATATATTGATGTTATATGCAAGCAACCAGATGGACATATGCGCTGTCTTACACCCCAGTCTAGTATACTGCAATACTAAGCAAATGACGTAGGAAATGGCGTATTCATTAAAGCTATAAATTAATCAACAGAATCTTCGTAGTAAACTATTTGGTAGCGTCTTTTTCTATCACTATCCAAATTAACTCCAAAATCGGATTGATTAATCTTAATTGATAAAATCCGGAGTCTATAAATAAATTATGATTATTGTGTATACTACATTAAAATTTCTGACATTATTATTACTGATCAATAAAATAAATATCTGTAAAAAGGGGAGTGTGAAATTCTTTTATGGTAAAAAATTCATTTATTTCAATTATTTTGCAAGAACAAGAAGAAAACAAAGAAAACAGAGGATCTGTTGAATTTCAAGTAGTTAGTTTCACCAATAAGATACGGAGACTTACTTCACATTTGGAATTGCACAAAAAAGACTATTTATCTCAGAGAGGTCTGCGGAAAATTCTGGGAAAACGTCAACGGTTGCTGGCTTATTTATCAAAAAAAAATAGAGCGCGTTATAAAGAATTAATAGGACAGTTGGATATTCGAGAGAGAAAAACTCGTTAATTTGAAGAGTTAGTTTGAATTATTCGCTTAAAGTTTGATGAACTTCTTTTCGCTTTCAGCAATTCATGGAAGAATGAATCAGGAAAAACCTATGACTGTACCATCTACAAGAAAAGACTTCATGATAGTCAATATGGGACCTCACCACCCATCAATGCATGGTGTTCTTCGACTCATTGTTACTCTAGATGGTGAAGATGTTATTGACTGTGAACCAATATTGGGTTATTTACACAGAGGTATGGAAAAAATTGCGGAAAATCGAACAATTATACAATATTTGCCTTATGTAACGCGTTGGGATTATTTAGCTACTATGTTCACAGAAGCAATAACTGTAAATGCGCCAGAGCAATTAGGCAATATTCAAGTGCCTAAAAGGGCCAGTTATATCAGAGTCATTATGTTGGAGTTAAGTCGGATAGCTTCACATTTGTTATGGCTCGGCCCTTTTATGGCAGATATTGGGGCACAGACTCCTTTCTTCTATATTTTTCGAGAAAGAGAATTGATATATGACCTATTCGAAGCTGCCACCGGTATGCGAATGATGCACAATTTTTTTCGTATTGGAGGAGTCACTGCTGATTTACCTCATGGCTGGATAGATAAATGTTTGGATTTTTGCGATTATTTTTTAACAGGAATTGCTGAATATCAAAAGCTTATTACACGGAATCCCATTTTTTTAGAACGAGTTGAAGGAGTAGGCATTATTGGTGGAGAGGAAGCAATAAATTGGGGTTTGTCGGGACCAATGTTACGAGCTTCCGGAATACAATGGGATCTTCGTAAAGTTGATCATTATGAGTGTTACGACGAATTTGATTGGGAAGTCCAATGGCAAAAAGAGGGGGATTCATTAGCTCGTTATTTAGTACGAATCAGTGAAATGACAGAATCCATAAAAATTATTCAACAGGCTCTAGAAGGAATTCCGGGAGGGCCCTATGAAAATTTAGAAATCCGTCGCTTTGATAGAGTAAAAGATAATGTATGGAATGAGTTTGACTATCGATTCATTAGTAAAAAACCCTCTCCGACTTTTGAATTGTCGAAGCAAGAACTTTATGCGAGAGTCGAAGCACCAAAGGGAGAATTGGGAATTTTTCTGATAGGAGATAAGGGTGTTTTTCCTTGGCGATATAAAATTCGCCCACCGGGGTTTATTAATTTGCAAATTCTTCCTCAGTTAGTTAAAAGAATGAAATTGGCTGATATTATGACGATACTAGGTAGTATAGATATCATTATGGGAGAAGTTGATCGTTAAAATGATAATTGATCCAACAGAAGTACAAGCTATCAATTCTTTTTCTAGATTGGAATCCTTAAAAGAGGTCTATGGGATCATATGGATGCTTATCCCTGTTTTTACTCCTATATTAGGAATCATAATAGGTGTACTAGTAATTGTTTGGTTAGAAAGAGAAATCTCTGCGGGTATACAACAACGTATTGGCCCTGAATACGCAGGACCTTTGGGAATTCTTCAAGCTCTAGCAGATGGTACCAAATTACTTTTCAAAGAGAATCTTCTTCCATCTAGAGGAGATACTCGTTTATTCAGTATTGGACCATCTATAGCAGTCATATCAATTTTATTAAGTTATTTAGTAATTCCTTTTGGTTATCACCTTGTTCTAGCCGATCTCAGTATCGGTGTTTTTTTATGGATTGCTATTTCAAGTATTGCTCCTGTCGGCCTTCTTATGTCAGGATATGGCTCAAATAATAAATATTCTTTTTTAGGTGGTCTACGAGCTGCTGCTCAATCAATTAGTTATGAAATACCATTAACTCTATGTGTGT